ATCCCCCTGACCAAATCCGCCCACATTAGGATTACTCGTTAATGGTTGATCAAGTTTGATGGATTCGCCTTCAGAAACAAGAAGTTCCGGCCCTGGAGGGATAATATCAACCACTTGACGCCCATCCGATGCCTCCACTATGGTTATTTCGTATCCCCCTTTTTCTTTTCGTATAATTTTGCTTACTATACCCGCTGCTGTAGCATTATAAACATTATTGTTACTCTTGCTCCCGTCGGGATAAATCTGACCCCTTCCTCTGTTCCCGCCTACGTATATGGGATATTTTAAGAAGTGAACATCTTTCTTAGTAGCAGGGTCCGGGGAAAGAATAGGAAAGGTGATTTCACTATATTTCTGACCAGGAACAGGACCTATCACAAGAATATTTTTTTTAGTAGGGCGGTAACTTTGAAAAGACAGATTTCCTATCTTTTCTTTAATCTCGGGCGAAATACGATCGGGCGGGGCTAGTTCAAATCCCTCGGGTAAAATAAGAACAGCCCCCACATTTAAAGCTCCTTTTTTACCATTAGCAAGAACTTGTTTCACTTGCAGATCATAGGGAATTCGAACAACTGCTTCAAATACAGTATCCGGAAGTACTGCTTGTGGAACCTCGATATCCACGGGTTTATTAGCTAAATGGCAATTGGCACATACAATACGGCCCGTTGCTTCTCGTGGATTTTCATAACCCTGCTGTGCAAAAACAGGATAGGCATTTGAAATGGGTGCCTGAGTTATTATATATATGATGAGCGATAGGGAAATGGATCGAGTAATCTCTTTCTTTATCGACGAAAAGGTTTTTTTAGTTTGCATAGTCCAATCATTGATCCCGAAATTTTCTACAATAAAATTAGGTAGGTCGCTAGTAGAGTTCCCTATCTATAATTTTGATATTTACTGAAATAATTTTTCTGAAATATTGGAGAAATGCCTTTACTGGGTAGAAAGAATAGGTACAATTTTGAGTGTTTTGCTTATGTACAAAGTAACAAATATTATAATTGGGCCGTTCGATAATTTTTCAGTCATTCATTGAATGATAAATCACCACAAGTGAAGGAGATACACGATTTAAATAACGAAAGATCCAATATTTAAAAATTGTATCTAAAATGACTGGAAAAGTAGAAACAAGACCAGATATAATTTGATCATTATGAGCAAATCCAAAATCTTTGTAGACAGAGCCAATCATTAATTCCCAACCGTGGGGCGAATGGAATCCTATACATAAATCAGTTAATAAAAGAATAGAAAAAGCTTTTATTGTGTCGCTTAAGTTATATAGGAATTCTTGAACCCAAGAGTTAAGAATAACAAGTTCTTCATTACCTAGAATAGAATAACCACTTAGAATAACGAAACAGATTATATTTGTCGAGAAGTGTAAAATTGTATGGATACGATCCTCATTGTGCATCTTGATCAATTGGGTCGTTTCTTTGTAGATTTCGACACGAAGCTTTTGAAAATGCGTTTCTGGGTATTCCTTTATCATTTCCTCCAAACGAAGAAGTTCCTCTAAGTCTATGAATTTTTTTAGAATACTCTTTTCTTGAATATCATTCAAAAAAAATTCGGATTGCCCCATATCCCACCAATTAGTAATCCAAGATTCCAGACTTTTTTTAAATGAGAGAGAAATCCACCAAGGCAAAAACACTATAAATGCAAGATATAGAAGGGAAATTAATACTTTCTTTTTTGCCATTTTTTGTCTGTGAATTTTTGAAGTTTTAATGAACTCACCCCATGCGTCGACTTTATATGATACTAATATTTCTATCAAGCATAAGTTATATCCCAAGTCATCGAGCCCATTAATCTATTAATCTATTTCGAAATTTTTATTTGTGATGCAGTAGAGTGGTTAGGTTAGTTCTTGAATATAGAAAGAATACAGAAATAGAATAAAAAAGAGCTCCCTTTAAATTCAAAATTAATATTAGTTGGATTTGGAGATGAAAGAACTGCCGTTTTATTAAATAAAATATGAAATATTTCTAAAAAAAAATGATAGACACAAAAATTTTCGTTTTAGGGTTGCTTTGTCTAGGTTTACTTTGGCTCGAATAGGCACTCAGAACAAATTTCCGTTACGTTAAGTTATGGTATAGAATAGAAAAAAAGAGGGTTCTTGAGTTTTTTCCCTCTTGCAAAGGATTCCGTTTTCGGTTACTTTTTCAAAATACTTCAATTGGTACGCGCAAGAAATAGGCCAATTCAGCAGCTTTTTGTTCAATTTCTTGTGGAGTCAAATTCTCGTCAGTCCGCGTCAAGGGGACGGCCCCCTGGCCTCTGATTTCCATATAAAGGACCCGACGAGCAAAAAGACCTTCTTTATTTTCTATTCTAATGGACTGAATATCTTTCATAAGGAATCGCAGGAATATGCGACGGTTTTTTCCAGGAAATCCCCAACGAAAAATACACACTATGCCCTCTTTTATATCGAATCGATCATAACCACTACCTACATTCCACAAAATTGTGCACCACAAGTAGGAGCTAATAAAGAGACCCGCGATCCCATAGAAAGACATCACGATCCCCTGTGGAAAAAAATTTATTTGCTGAGACGGAAATAAAGATATAAAATTCCTACCAAAATAACTGGAGGTTCCAACCAATACAAACCCTAATGAACCTAAAAAAAGAATGAGGGCCCAACCGAAATTACTTATTTTTCGAGATCCCGCTATAAGTTCTATCCATATACGTTCTGATCGCCAACTCATACTCTCACTAGACCTGATTGCATTTTATTGGAATTGGAAGAATAACAAAAATAAATTTTATTTTACTTTTTTTGTTTCCGAAGTAACTCTCATCAACCAGCATTACTATGATGTGAACCTTTTATTTTAGAAAAATTCATCGAATTACTTAGCTCCAAACTAAAACAATAACATCTCTTTCATACGATTTCCTGTAGATATCCACATATAGATATATTGACTTTACATTTCCGAAATTCTTCTCGCTACGGATCCGCTTGAAAATTGTTATAATCCATTTACCCTTATATCATGTTTACGCATACATAAGAGCTTATGCTCGAAAGAAGCCACATGTTATACCCTATTCTACTAAATAGATAGGGGTATTATGATCAAAGTAAGCTTTGAAAAAGAAAAATGGATAAGAGTTGTCCCTGATAGTATCTAAAAAATCTTGTTTTTTTGAACATGAAGAGATAAAGAAACCATTGCAATTGCCGGAAATACTAAGCCCACTAAAGGCACAAAAATAGAGGGAAAGTTGTTGAGAGTTATCATTGAGTGGGTACCTCGATTTAATATTTGTACCTGTTATTTTTATTTATTGTTTTATATTAATATTTTTATTTTAATCTTATATTGTTAAAAAGATATTTTAAAATTCATATATAATAATTCTATTTATATATTATACTAATATTATAGTAAGTATACCTAAGTGAGTATATACCTAAATAAGGAATATATAAGTATATGTTTTATTTTTATTGAATTTTTTTTATAAGTATTTATTAAAAAAAATTCAATAAAAATGAATTAAGACTATACTCTACAGCTCTATTTAATATAAGTTTGATCCAAAGGAAAGAAAGCATGTAGTCGAAATAATTCACTCAGAACGTCCTTTAAAGGATTACGTGGTACGATTGGATCGAATAAGCCCTTATGGAATAAATATTCAGCCACTTGTGAATCCTCGGGTACTGTCTTATTCAATGTTTGTTCAATTACTCTTTTACCTGCAAATGCAATGTAAGCGTTGGGTTCAGCAATAATGATATCTCCCAACATACCAAAACTAGCCGTCACCCCACCTGTGGTAGGGGATGTAAGAACTGCGACATAAAATAACTTTTTATTTGATTGATAATCATATAAAGCGGAAGATATTTTAGCCATTTGCATTAAACTCAAACTTCCTTCTTGCATGCGGGCTCCTCCAGAAGCACACACTAGAATAAGAGGTAAAAGTTTATTGGTAGCATACTCAGCCAAACGTGTGATTTTTTCACCTACTACGGATCCCATACTACCCCCCATAAACTGAAAATCCATAACCCCAATTGCTACGGGAATGCCATTTAATTGACCTGTGCCTGTTTGAACAGCCTCAGTTAATCCTGTATTTTTTTGATAAGAATCAATACGATCTTTATAAGGTTCCTCTTCCGAATGAAATTCAATGGGATCCAGAGAGACCATGTCTTCATTCATAGGATCCCAAGTACCCGGATCAATCGAAAGTTCGATTCTATCGAAACTACTCATTTTCAAATGACATCCACACTGTTCACAAATATTCATTTTGGATTTTAAAAATTTCTTATAATTTAATCCATAACAATTTTCACATTGAATCCACAAATGCCTGTATTTTTGAGTTACATTTAAATTATTAGATCTTATAGTTAAATCACTACCATCTTTGCTAGTTTTGATACTGGAACTCCCGCTTTTACTACTATTTCTGCTTTCGCCACAAATGTAACTATAAATGTAACAATCACTGTAATTGTCACTATTGCTTAAAATATAACTATCAATACAAATTTGAGACCGAAGATAACTGTCAATGCAACTAGTAATGTGATTATTCCAACTATAATTAGAATTAGTATCATACATGTAACAGTCGTGGCGATTATCATCACTTTTAGTTGCATTATTCATATAACTCGAAGTCTGATAACTATAAAACGAACTTTTTAGTTCACTTAGAAAAGAATGATCGGTGTCAATCTCAAAATTTTTATTTTCAATATCAAAATATATGGAATAACCGTCCCTATTACTATCCATAACGAAAAAAGTCTCATCCGATATTAAATTCCGAATGGATCCGCCGGCGACTAAACGATCAACATTACTGTAATTAGACTTGTCACTACAATTAGACACGTCTTTATCCATATCATCTATAATTGGATCTTCACTTACACCGGTATTTTCAATATTTTCAAAAGGACCAAAACCGGCCGTTAGCCTACG